GGTTATCTCATACCCCCCCTTTTCTTTTCGTATTATTTTACTTACTATCCCAGCGGCTGTCGCATTATAAACTGTATTGTTACTCTTGCTCCCGTCGGGATAAATCTGTCCCCTTCCTCTATTCCCGCCGACATATATGGGGTATTTTAAGAAGTGAACATCTTTATTAGTAGCGGGGTCCGGAGAAAGAATAGGAAAGGTTATTTCACTATATTTCTGGCCGGGAACGGGACCTATAACAAGAATATTTTTTTTAGTGGGGCGATAGCTCTGAAAAGACGGATTGCCTATCCTTTCTTTCATCTCGGGTGAAATACGAGCGGGGGGGGCTAATTCAAAACCCTCGGGTAAAATAAGAACAGCGCCCACATTCAAACCCCCTTTTTTACCATTAGCAAGAACTTGTTTTACTTGCCTATCATAAGGAATTCGAACAACTGCTTCAAATACAGTATCCGGCAGTACCGCTTGGGGAACCTCAATATCCACGGGCTTATTAGCTAAATGGCAATTGGCACATACAATACGTCCAGTCGCTTCTCGTGGATTTTCATACCCCTGTTGTGCAAAAATGGGATATGCGTTTGAAATGGATGTCCGAGTTATGATATATATCATCAGTGATAGGGAAATAGATCGAGTAATCTCTTTCTTTATCCAAGAAAAGGTATTTTTCATTTGCACGGTCCAATCATTGATCCCGAAAATTTCTACAATAAAATTAGGTGGGTTGCTTGTATAGTCCCTATCCACAATTCTGCTATTTACTGAAATCGGTTTACTGGAATATTGGAGTAGGAGAAATCCTCGTCCGGGTCGAAAGGGTAAGTACGTCTTGAAACGTTTTGCTTATGTAAAATAGTATCAGTCATTCATTGAATCATAAATCACTACAAGTGAGGGTGATACACGATTTAAATAACGAAAAATCCAATATTTAAAAATTGTATCTAGAATGACTGGAAAAGTGGAAACAAGACCAGATATAATTTGATCGTTCTGAGCAAATCCAAAATCTTTGTAGACATAAGCAATCATTAGTTCCCAACCATGGGGCGAGTGGAATCCGATACAAAAATCAGTTAATAAAAGAATCGAAAAAGCTTTTATTGTGTCACTTAAGTTATATAGGAATTCTTGCATCCAAGAGTTAAGAATGAGAAGTTCTTTATTACCCAGAATAGAATAACCGCGGAAAATAATGAAACAGATTATATTTGTCGATAAGTGCAAAATTGTATGGATATGATCCTCGTTGCGCATCTTAATCAAGCGGACCATTTCTTTGTGGATTCCTATACGAAGTGTTTGGAGATGTGTTTCCGGGTATTCGTTTATCATTTCGTCTAAGAGTAAGAGTTCTTCTAATTCTATGAATTTGTCTAGAATACTCTTTTCTTGCATATCAGTCAAAAAAGTTTCCGAGTGCGTAGTATTCCACCAATTAGTAACCCAAGATTCAAGACCTTTATTAAATAAGAGGGAGATCCACCAGGGAAAAAAGACTATAGCTGTAAGATATAGAAGCGGAAGAAATTTTTTTTTTTTTTTTTCATCTGTGAATTTGAATTGTTAATGAACCCACCCCCTTCGACGAATCTCTGCGATCTAATCTTTTTCTATCAACCATAAGTTCTATTCCAAGGCCGCGAGCCTGTGAATCTATTCCCCACTTTGATTTGGAATTCGGCGGTTAGTACTGGAATCTAGAAAGAATAAAGAAATAGAATAAGAGCCCACTTCGAATGCAAAAAGAATTCAAAAAATCTTGTTTCCAGATACCTCAATGGATCAAATTCGAATCTTTTTCAATGAATCCCAGAAAGAACCACGTCCAGTAATGAATATTATTTTGATTTCCAGCCAAAGGAATCCCCTTTCTATCAAAATAGAAAAAATTGCATTTCGAAAAAAAAAAAAATGCGTTGGTTACCCACAGTAATAATCCAGGAAAAATGGAAATCGATTTCTCAAGAATATTGTTTTGATCCCAAATGAGTGGAAAAACAATACATAAATGTTCTCGTTATAAGAGATCCAACCCCAAAAGAAAGAAAAAAAAGAGAGAGAATTGACAAGATCTATCTGCATCTAACGTATCAATTAATTCCTATTGAAAATAAAAAGATCAATTCTTTAGTCCGAAATGTTTTGATATGCTAGATGAATCCATTATTTCGATTTGCTACTCGTTTTTGAATGATTTTCGAACAAAAAAAGTTTCGTTTTATTTTCTCGCTGTTCCGCATACGTCTACTTTACTTTAGCTCGAATGCACGTTTTGAAAAAACTTGAAGCTATGCTATAGCAAAAAAGAGAATTCTTGAATTGTTTCCCTACTGCGGAGAAAGAGTTTATTCTTCAGTTCCAGTAAATTTCAAAAAACTTCAATGGGTACGCGCAAGAAATAGGCCAATTCGGCGGCTTTTTGCTCAATTTCTCGCAGAGTCAAATTATCATCACTACGCGTCAAGGGAATGGCCCCCTGCCCTTTTATTTCCATATAAAGGACACGACGCGCATAAATACCCTCTTTAACTTCTATTCTGATGGATTGAATATCTTTCATACGGAATCGTAGGAAGATACGACGATTTTTTCCCGGGAATCCCCAACGAAAAATACACACTATTCCTTCTTTTCGATCGAATCGATCATAGCCACTACCCACATTCCAAGAAATTGTGCACCACAAATAAGAACTAATAAAGAGACCCGCGATTCCGTAGAAAGACATCACGAGCCCCTGTGGAAAAAAATGGATTTGCTGAGAGGAAACTAAAGATATCAAATTCTTACCGAGATAACTGGAAGTTCCAACCAATACGAATCCTAATGAACCTAAAAAAAGGAGAAAGGCCCAGCAGAAATTACTTATTTTTCGAGACCCCACTATAAGTTCTATCCATATATGTTCTGATCGCCAAATCATACTAGATCCAGTTGCATTTTATTGGAATTTAGAAAAAAGTCCAAATGGATTTGACTTTTCTTTTTTTGGTTCCGAAGTAACTCTCATCAACTAGCGCCCTTCTGATGGAACCCTTGCGAAGTAATTCATCGAATTGGTTAGGGCTAAAATAATAACATCCAATTTCTATGATCTCCTATGAATCTATCTACATATAGATAGATTGACTTTCTATTTCAGCTATCCGCCCCGATTCCGATGAAAATAGCCATAACTCATTTATCCATATCATCTATTTAGCCATACAAAAGAGCTCCTTCGTTTCTGTTCACAAGAAGCCGCATTACCCTACTATATTAAAGAGATATCCGTATTATCTATATCGAAGTCTTAATTGAAAAGAATAGATCAGGGCCCGTTGGATCTAAACAATCTTGTTGTTTTCAACATGAAGAGATAAAGAAGCCATTGCAATTGCCGGAAATACTAGGCCCACTAAAGGCACAAAAATAGAGGGGAAGTCTGTCATAGAATGGGGTACCTCGGTGGAATATTTGTACCTGGTATTGTTATAAAGATATCTTAGTATAATTATAATTCGTATATAATTATACTAAGTATATCTAAGTGAGTATATATAATAAATAAGTGCAAGGAGTGTATAATTAAATAAATGAGACTTATTCATCTTCATCTTTCTACATGAAATACAAAAATAGATCTAGGAGAATCCATTCTTGTCGTCAAATTTGAATTCTCATTTTTCTTTCCGTTTGGATTTTCTATTTATTACAAACGAGTTCCCGAAAGATTCATTAGGATTCAATCCAAGAACGTGGATTCTTAGTCAAACTAAAGATTTCTCGGGAGATAGAGTAGAAAGATACTCTTTCTACTCTAAAGGAAAAAGAAAATTCCATTTATTTGACTAATTGGAATTGCGCATTGCATAAGCATGCATTTTTTTTTTATCTTGTTCCTAGGGAGTTCCTGATTACTAATCAGGAATATCAATATAAAACAATTGTCCGCACGATTCTTTCTACAATTGAATCTTATTTCACCAAAAATACATTTTTTTTTACTTTGATTCAGATAAACTAACTATACAAATAATTATAAATATTAATTACTTGAGAATTCAAAGTAACAAAACCGTGAAAATTAAATAACTCACTCAAAGAACCCTTTAAAGGATTGCGTGGTACAATTTGATCGAATAAGCCCTTATCGAATAAATATTCAGCCGTTTGTGAACCCTCAGGTACTTCAATATTCAATGTTTGTTCAATTACTCTTTTACCTGCGAATGCGATGTAGGCATTAGGTTCTGCAAGAATGATATCCCCCAACATCCCAAAGCTAGCCGTCACACCACCCGTAGTGGGAGATGTAAGGAGAGCTACATAGAATACCGTTCTATTGAATTGATAATCAGATAAAGCAGAAGATATTTTAGCCATTTGCATCAAGCTCAAACTCCCTTCTTGCATACGTGCCCCTCCGGAAGCACACACTAGAATAAGAGGTAAAACTCGATTGGTAGCATACTCGACCAAACGGGTGATTCTCTCGCCGACTACGGATCCCATACTACCCCCCATAAACTGAAAATCCATAAGTCCAATTCCTAGGTGAATACGTTTTAGGTAACCTCTGCCCGTTTGAATAGCTTCCGATAATCCTGTCTTTCTTTTATAAGAAGCAACCCGATCTTTATAAGGGTCTTTCTCCGAATGAAATTCAATAGGATCTAGAGAAAGCAGGCCTTCATGCATAGGAGCCCAAGTCTTTGGATCAAGCATAAGGTCGATTCGATCTGAACTATGCATTTTCAAATGAGATCCACATTGTTCACAAACATTGTTTTTGGACTTCAAAATTTTCTTATAATTGAATCCAGAACAAAGTTTGCAGTGAACCCATAAATGCGCATAGTTCGATTTTAGAGACGCCTCGGAATCCGGATCGGTATCCCGCTTGGTAGACTGAGCGGGAACCAACTCGCGCTCCTTAGCGGGAACCGACTTGCGATCCCGATGCTTACGGTGGGGACAGCCCCAATGCTTAGGGTAAATCTGGTGAAACCAGTGCCAGGGACAGTCCTTCTGCTTCTCCTCTTCTTCCTTCTGCTTCTCCTCTTCTTCCTTCTGCTTATCCCCTTCAAGGTCTTCCTTATGAGGCTTATTATCCCCTTCAAGGTCTTCCTTATGAGGCTTATTATCCCCTTCAAGGTCTTCCTTATTATCCCCTTCAAGGTCTTCCTCATCCTCATCGTCATATTCAAGGTCTTCCTCATCCTCATCGTCATATTCAAGGTCTTCCTCATACTCATCGTCATATTCAAGGTCTTCCTCATACTCATCGTCATAATCGAGTACGAAAAGCCCATCTTTCTTATCCTTCTGCTTATCCCCTTCAAGGTCTTCCTTATTATCCCCTTCAAGCTCTTCCGCTTCCTCGTTAGACTTGTTAGGCTTTTTAGGCCCTTCAGGCTTGGTAGGCTTCATAGGATCTAAAGGATCTAAAGGTAAAGGATCTAAAGGTAAAGGATCTAAAGGATCTAAAGGATCTTGGCCATCCTTATCCTCAAGAGGCTTTTTCTTACTCCTTTTAGGCTTGGTAGGCTTGATAGGATCTTGATCTTGGCCATCCTTATCCTCAAGAGGCTTTTTCTTACTCCTTTGAGGCTTTTTCTTACTCCTTTGAGGCTTGGTAGGCTTGATAGGATCTTTCTCATCGTCATCATCGGATTCATCATACCAGTCAGCATACCAGTCAGCATACCTGGCATCATCGGAGTCATCAGCCGAGTCATCAGCCGAGGCATCAGCCGAGTAAAGATCCCAGTCACCATCCGAGTAAACCTCCCAGTCATCAGCCGAGGCATCATCAGCCGAGGCATCAGCCGAGTAAAGATCCCAGTCACCCTCCGAGTAAACCTCCCAGTCATCAGCCGAGGCATCATCGGAGTCATCAGCCGAGTCATCAGCCGAGGCATCATCGGAGTCATCAGCCGAGGCATCAGCCGAGTCATCAGCCGAGTCATCAGCCGAGTAAAGATCCCAGTCAAGATCCGAGTCACGAGCCGAGTAAACCTCCCATTCATCATCGGCGTCATCATCGGAGTCATCATCGAAGTCATCATGCCAACGTTTCGCATGGTCTGATGCCTTCAAATAAGCAAGAAGTGGAGTATAAAGTTCGCGAAGTTTAATCTGAATTTCGCGAAGTTGAGTACCAATTGTGCTTGAATTCTGGATCATAGAACAACCCTCTTTTTTACCAATATAAGAAGAAAGTTGCATATAACATTCGCGAACGTGAGTCTTAATTTCCTCAAGTTGAGTATCAATTTTTCTTAGAAGGAGGTATGAATTGTTGTTCAGAAAAAAAAGCTCCCCTTTAAACATACAAGTACCAAGTTGAAAATAAATTTCGTGAATTTCCGTATAAATTTTGCCAAGTTGAGTATCCATTTTTGCTACTTGATTATAAATTTGGCAAAGTTGATACTCAAATTCGCGAAGATAGCGAGTATGCATTTCGCGAAGACGTTCAGTATAAATTTTGCTTTCGCTTAGACTTAAACCGTCGAGCTGAATATAAATGTCGTGAAGTTGATACTCCATTTCGAGAATTTGAGTATAAATTTCGCAAGCTTGAGGATAAATTTTTTGTAGAACGGAATCCGGATGGTTATTGGAATCTTGATGGTTATTATTGATCATACTGAGTAAACACTAAAAATAATAAGTTTATTTCTCTTGTACTGACTAAAAATAAGAAGTAATAATCGGAAATTTCATCATCTAGTGACCGCCGAATTGAAAGCCCATTTGCTATCCTATCAACCCCCATAAACTACCCATCGATCCATATTGTATTGTACATATATTATAATACGGCAACATATTCTATGTCAACCTATTCTAATCTACCCATCCATCCATATTGTATTGTACATATATTATAATATGACAACATATTAATATTATATGTCAACATAATCGAATTTCTTTTTTGGAATGCATAAAAAAGCTTGATGGAAAGTAAATTGGAGGTTCTTATTTTTTTCATTTCATACTGAAAAGGAAAATCCGAAACAAAAAAGAAGGAATCCCCCCTGTAAAATAGACTGAACAATTTTCATTGGACTCCATTTACACGAATATTATATTCTATGTTGAATATTGCAAATTCACGAATCCAAAAATTTTTTTTTTTGAAAAACCTTATCACGGAAATCGACTAGAACGATAATAATCCATTAAGCATTTCCTCATTTTTCGCGCAGTTTCTTTGATTGGGGAGGTTCAATAATTTTGATTAAACGCAAGGGGAATAGCATGCACGAATTCCCCCGTCTCCATTAGTCCGGGGAATTTCCAATTCTGTATTAGAGCCAAATGAAATAGGAGTTGAAATACCTAAAAAAGAGGCTTAAACAAAAACCGTGCTAAGTATGTAACTTGATGATTTGTTAATCCGATTTGTACAGACACAACTAGTGAAATTAATATGCTCCGTTGGTGATTAACTCTTATTATAAGGTCCATAATTAATTCGAAATAACTAACTAAGATAAAATAGGAATATCGTCAGGGAATGGATATACGACGAAAGTCGCATTCAACCCCCTTTGAATTGATTTCAAATTCTTATTTGTGTTGTGATCTATCTTATTACCTGGCTCCCACTTCGATACAGCTCCGTCTATCTGTATGTATTTTTTGTTTTGCCATGTACTTATTTGAACTCAATTTGTGAAAAAGATATGATTCACAGAAAAATAGAATGATTCAAAATCAGAAACAAGAATCACATAATATCCATTCAATATTCTACTCTGAAATCTTAAAAAAAAAAGACAATCTTTTTCTATATAGAAATGAAAAACAAAATTCTATATAGAAATGAAAGACAAAAAAATGTCTTTCCTGGGACGGAAGGATTCGAACCTCCGAATAGCGGGACCAAAACCCGTTGCCTTACCACTTGGCCACGCCCCATTTCAATTTCTATTCGATACTACAAAACACTAGTATTGGTATTGGTTATTCGTCAATTCCAGTGCAAATATCGACGGACTATACTCTTCCTAGGATTTTGACACATGTAGATATAGACTGAAACTGAATTTATTGATCATTACATATAATTCAATTAAGATATTGTATGAAAGGATGATTTCTTCAATTCGCAAAAGAAAATAGAATAATTTTGGATTGGGTGAGTTCAAAAAAAAAAAAAAAGGATTTTGGGTCTACCCTACTTTCGTAATTTTTAACGTATATCACTACTATGATTATTATATTAACTCAATCAAAATACAATTATCTCCAAGTGCAATAAAAAAAAAAGGGTTGTTATGCTTAATATCTTTAGTTTGATCTGTCTTAATTCCGATCTTTATTCGAGTCGTTTTTTCTTAGCCAAATTACCCGAGGCCTACGCTTTTTTGAATCCAATCGTAGATGTTATGCCAGTAATACCCCTTTTCTTTTTGCTCTTAGCCTTTGTTTGGCAAGCTGCTGTAAGTTTTCGATAAAATCTTGAATACTATCCTAGACATGAGTTATTCGAGAAACAAATTCTAACAACGGATAAGATCAGAGGATAAGATCGGATAAGTCTTAGAGTATGAATGAACCCTCGATTTAAACAATTCTTAGATAGTTTTCGATAAATGGGAATCGCGCCATTTTTTCATTCGGATTTCGTTTCTTGAAAGATCCTATTAGAGTCCTCACAATAGGGGGTCGTTTTTTGTAATGAAAGAATCAACTCTTATTACAATTTTCTGAGAATTTTTTTATTTCATTTCTGAAAATCCTTTCCTTTAGTGGTGTCAAAATAGTATATGTGTTATAAAAATGGAGAATCTATTCTCTTTTTTTTTTTTCAAAAAAAAAAAAAGGATCTTGGAGATTGTGTAATGCTTACTCTCAAACTCTTTGTTTACACAGTGGTGATATTCTTTGTTTCTCTCTTCATCTTCGGATTCCTATCTAACGATCCAGGACGTAATCCTGGACGTGAAGAATAAGAATGAAAAAGAGTCCTTTTTTTTTTACTTGCTTCATTTTTGAATGTTCTTAGGATTTTCGCTATTAAATAGAAATCAAAAAAGTAAATAAAAATTAGAAATTCCAATTTTAAAATATTAATGATAAAAAAAAAATGAGAAATCAAAAATGAATTCCAAAAAACGGGGGTTCGAAACTTGGAATTTGTAAATAAAATACCAAATACTCAACGGAAAGATTTGTAAATAAAATACCAAATACTCAACGGAAAGAGAGGGATTCGAACCCTCGGTACAGTCGTACAACGGATTAGCAATCCGACGCTTTAGTCCACTCAGCCATCTCTCCAACTTGAAAAGGATAATGACTATATTCCATTCTTCCATTACACAAAAGAGGACCGCTTGAAAAAATATCCTCTGTATCTATTGTATCCATTTTTTTTAGCTATGAAAATATTTATTATTGGGCTAGTTGTAGTTGGACTAGATTGATATATACAACTTTAATATATGATATATACAACTTTAATATATGATATATACAACTTTAATATATGATATATACAACTTTAATATATATATAGATAACTTTTATAAGCAATCCTATTTAGATCAAGAAAAAGCTTGAAAGATATATTTCGAATAAAAAAATATTCGTCCGAAAGATCTTTTTTATTTTCTTTTCGCGGCCTGGCCTGGTCAGTACCGAGCCGGGCCCTTTTTTTGTTCCCAATCATATAAATTTGCTTGATTTGGAAAACAAAAATGCTTGACCCAACAATCCGACTTAAGAACTATTTCCATATCTATGAGATAGAATTGAATCATAGAGAATCAAAGTGTGATTTCTTATTATTAGAATTCTAAGATTTTTTCTTTTTTTAACTCCTATTTTTTAAGTAATATATAAAAAAGAAAAAATAGAACTGCGGATTGTTGGGCAATGCATTTCTATGTGATGCCATAAATCGTTTTATCGAGCCGTATCCGGCCCGGCCAAAATCCTCCATCAAAAGAAAGAACGTCTTATTTATTATTTAGTTATTTGAATTGTCAGT